CAAGCGTCTTAATACATATGCCAAAAAATTCATTATTGGCCCACCATTGATTAGAAGATTTAGCTTGTATGAATCGCTATTGGTTTGATACGAATAATGGTAGTCGTTTCAGTAAGTTAAGGATACAGATGTATCCCACAATTCATTTAGAGTTACTTAATAGCCTATTTCTTATACCATATCTCTATCTCGTGAAATTCTCGAGCCGAAAGATGGATGCATATGCTGTGTTTCATTTTGCTAAATGATATCAATTAAATAGTGTATCAATTCCATAAATAGGATATAGCAATAAATAAATCAGCAAAATTCTTTTATTTTAGATAGAAGAAACATTTCTTCTATCTAAAATAAAAGAATGTACCCTTCTATCCAAATCCAATTTGCATCGATAAAATAAATCCAAATTCCAGTAGTAGATGAATAATTGCAAATTTTTGTGTGTACGAGATTAGAATAACTTCAAAATAACTGACATAATTTTTTATTTTTCCTGATCAGAAAAATACAAGAAAAAGAAAGGAGGTAGAAAAATTTTTGGATTTATGGTTAAAGAAGAAAAAGAAGAAAACAGGGGTTCTGTTGAATTTCAAGTATTCAGTTTCACCAATAAGATACGGAGACTTGCTTCACATTTAGAATTACATAAAAAAGATTTTTCATCGGAAAGAGGTCTACGAAGACTTTTGGGAAAACGTCGACGTTTGCTGGCTTATTTAGCAAAGAAAAATAGAGTACGTTATAAGAAATTAATAAGTCTGTTGAATATTCGGGAGCAGTAATTTAATTGTTCGCATTTTTTTCTTATTTTATTAGTAGTTTTATAGTAGTCTTAGATTTTGCATTTTGATGAGCCTCGTTTTGAGGAATTCATGGAAGAATCCATTTTCATGGAATAATGAATTAAGGAAGAAAGGATATGAGTCTACCGCTTACAAGAAAAGATCTCATGATAGTCAATATGGGCCCTCAACACCCATCAATGCATGGTGTTCTTCGACTGATCGTTACTCTCGATGGTGAAGATGTTATTGATTGTGAACCTATATTAGGCTATTTACACAGAGGAATGGAAAAAATCGCGGAAAACCGAACTATTATACAATACTTACCTTATGTAACACGGTGGGATTATTTAGCTACTATGTTTACAGAAGCAATTACGGTAAACGCACCAGAATTTTTGGAGAATATTCAAATACCTCAAAGAGCCAGCTATATTAGGGTAATTATGTTAGAATTGAGCCGTATAGCTTCTCACTTGTTATGGCTTGGACCTTTTATGGCGGATCTTGGCGCACAAACTCCTTTTTTCTATATTTTTAGAGAGAGAGAATTAATATATGATCTATTTGAAGCTGCTACAGGTATGCGAATGATGCACAATTACTTTCGCATTGGAGGAGTAGCCGCTGATTTACCTTATGGATGGATCGATAAATGTTTAGATTTTTGTGATTATTTTTTACGCGGAGTTGTTGAATATCAACAACTTATTACACAGAATCCCATTTTTTTAGAACGAGTTGAGGGAGTAGGTTTTATTAGTGGAGAAGATGCAGTAAATTGGGGCTTATCGGGCCCCATGTTACGAGCTTCTGGAGTACAATGGGATCTTCGTAAAGTGGATCCTTATGAGTCTTACAACCAATTTGATTGGAAAGTCCAATGGCAAAAAGAAGGGGATTCGTTAGCTCGCTATTTAGTACGAGTCGGTGAAATGAGGGAATCCATCAAAATTATTCAACAAGCTGTAGAGAAAATTCCTGGAGGACCTTACGAGAATTTAGAAGTCCGACGCTTTAATAAAGCAAAAAATTCCGAATGGAATGATTTTGAATATAGATTTCTTGGTAAAAAACCGTCGCCCAATTTTGAATTGTCAAAACAAGAGCTTTATGTAAGAGTGGAAGCTCCAAAGGGTGAATTAGGGATTTATCTGATAGGAGATGATAGTCTTTTCCCCTGGAGATGGAAAATTCGTCCTCCCGGTTTTATTAATTTGCAAATTCTTCCTCAGCTAGTTAAAAAAATGAAATTGGCTGATATCATGACGATATTAGGTAGTATAGATATCATTATGGGGGAAGTTGATCGTTGAAATGATAATAGATAGGGTAGAGGTAGAAACTATCAACTCTTTTTCGAAATCGGAATTATTAAAAGAAATCTATGGACTGATATGGATTCTACCCATTTTGGCCCTCCTATTGGGAATCACAATAGAGGTACTCGTAATTGTGTGGTTAGAAAGAGAAATATCTGCATCGATACAACAACGTATTGGTCCTGAATATGCGGGCCCCCTGGGACTGCTTCAAGCTATAGCAGATGGGACTAAACTACTTTTTAAAGAGGATATCCTACCATCCCGAGGAGATATTCCTTTATTTAGCATTGGACCTTCTATTGCAGTCATATCTGTTTTATTAAGTTTTTTAGTTATCCCTTTGGGATATCATTTTGTTTTAGCCGATCTTAGTATTGGTGTTTTTTTATGGATTGCCATTTCAAGTATTACTCCTATTGGTCTTCTTATGGCAGGATATAGTTCAAATAATAAATATTCTTTTTTAGGTGGTCTACGAGCTGCTGCTCAATCCATTAGTTATGAAATACCATTAACTTTTTGTGTGCTAGCAATATCTCTACGTGTGATTCGTTAAAATAGGACCCTTTTCCTCTAAAATCTATTGAATATTTATCTTCCTTTTCTTATTCTCTATTTGGGTTGGTAAGTTAAACTAGATAGCTATATGAGTGAAACAAAACAGCTTATTAATTTGTAGTAAAAAGAAAAAATCTCATTTCCTATGTACAAGAAAAAAGTTGAAGTAAACATAAGCAGTGTAAACTCTTTACCCCAAGGTTGATATTTTTTAATTAATAAAATAATCCATCATATCTTGAAGCGGGCAAGAATAAAGGATTTGCGATATGGAATTCCATTACTAGAATATTCCTAGTTATTACTATAACTTAGAATCATAAGAAGAATCCATCAAAAAGTTAGTGAGGGGTTAGGAACACTAAAGTACATAAAGGATTAGTAATGGGGGAATCTAAGACATTAGAGATTTTTCTTCATAATAAGGAATCATAATAAGGACTTGAAATTGGTGGAAATGATCAAGTAGTACTTTCTTCGGATTCCGATCCAGAGTATGTTCCCATTCACTTGTTAAGGAAATGGTTATCAAGAACGAATTAACCCTTTATTCCTCTTTTTCTTAAAAAAAAAAGGCTCCCCAGGGAAAGAAGAATAGGACAAAAGATATGCAATGCAATATCCATATTCATACAGAATTCCTCATGAACTAATGCACAATTCTTTCCATTTTTGAATTCCTATAACTAGTGTTTTATTCCAAGATTAAGTTATTACTGAACAAAGAAAAATTTTCATTATATTATAAAGGATGAGATCAATTCGGAAGCGCTTTTTCTTATTCTAGCAGACGGAATTCCTTTGGTCTAATTTAGGACTTTTCAATCGATTTTATTTTACCTAATTCTATCTACGTCTCAGGGATAGGGATAATACCGAAACGAAACAGTCCTTTCCTTTTTCTGATCATAGAGAAGCCGTATGAAGCTTAAGGTTTCATGTACGGTTTTGGAATAGCGGTGGGAACTGTGATGTTATCATCGACTATGATTATCTAACAGTTCAAGTACAGTTGATATAGTTGAAGCACAGTCAAAATATGGTTTTTTTGGATGGAATCTTTGGCGTCAGCCTATAGGTTTTTTGGTTTTTCTAATTTCTTCTTTGGCAGAATGTGAAAGATTACCCTTTGATTTACCAGAAGCAGAGGAAGAATTAGTAGCAGGTTATCAAACCGAATATTCCGGTATTAAATATGGTTTATTTTATCTTGTTTCTTACCTAAATTTATTAGTTTCTTCTTTATTTGTAACAGTTCTATACTTAGGCGGATGGAATTTCTCTATTCCCTATATATCCTTTTTTGAATTTTTCCAAATGAATAAAGCAGTTGGAATTTTGGAAATGGCAATGGGGATCTTTATTACATTAACTAAAGCTTATTTATTTCTCTTTATTTCTATCACAATAAGATGGACTTTACCCAGGATGAGAATGGATCAGTTATTAAATCTTGGATGGAAATTTCTTTTACCAATTTCCCTGGGCAATCTCTTATTAACAACCTCTTCCCAACTTGTTTCACTATAAATAAGATAATACAATAACAGTAAGAATATTTTCAACACAAAAGTTTTCTCAAACAAGAGAAAGAAACATACCTTTTTCATAGATATTTAGAATATGTTCCCTATGGTAACTGGGTTCATGAGTTATGGTCAACAAACAATACGCGCTACAAGGTATATTGGTCAAAGTTTCATAACTACCTTATCCCACACAAATCGTTTACCTATAACGATTCACTACCCTTACGAAAAATCAATTACACCGGAGCGTTTCCGAGGGCGAATCCACTTTGAATTTGATAAATGTATTGCTTGTGAAGTATGTGTTCGCGTATGTCCGATAGATCTACCTCTCGTGGATTGGAGATTTGAAAAGGATATTAAAAAGAAACAATTGCTTAATTATAGTATTGATTTCGGAGTTTGTATTTTTTGTGGTAATTGTGTTGAGTACTGCCCGACAAACTGTTTATCAATGACTGAAGAATATGAACTTTCTACTTATGATCGTCATGAATTGAATTACAATCAAATTGCTTTGAGTCGGTTACCAATCTCCATAATGGGAGATTACACAATTCAAACAATTAGGAATTCAACTCAAAGTAAAATAGACGAAGATAAATCTTCGAATTCAAGAACAATTACTGATTACTAGACTAGGATTACTAGACTAGGATTTTTTATTTTTTGTTATAAATTTTCGTATAATAAAAAAAGGAATTCTTTACTAACTATAGAGAAAAATGAATAACTACTGCTTTTTGCAAATTATTCCTGATTTTGAATCAGATCAGAGTAGATTTTCTTGATAAAATTTCTAACTATAACAGCTTATACACAAAAAATATCCTAATCCCTTTTTCCTTCCTTGAATCTTTTAGTTTTAGTCAGTTCATGAAAAATTTTATACTATTAATTTCTTTTTATCCATAATGGATTTACCTGGACCAATACATGAGATTCTTGTGCTATTTGGGGGATTTGTTCTTCTACTAGGGGGTCTAGGAGTAGTATTACTTACCAACCCAATTTATTCTGCCTTTTCGCTGGGATTAGTTCTTGTTTGTATATCCTTATTCTATTTTTTATTGAATTCCTATTTTGTAGCTGTCGCACAACTTCTTATCTATGTGGGAGCCATAAATGTCTTGATCATATTCGCTGTAATGTTCGTAAATGGCTCAGAATGGTCTAAAGATAAGAATTATTGGACTATTGGAGATGGGTTCACTTCACTCGTTTGTATAACTATTCCTTTTTCACTAATGACTACTATCCCAGATACGTCATGGTATGGAATTCTTTGGACTACAAGATCAAACCAAATAGTAGAACAAGGTCTCATAAATAATGTTCAACAAATTGGGATTCATTTAGCAACCGATTTTTATCTTCCCTTTGAACTCATTTCTATAATTCTTCTAGTTTCTTTAATAGGTGCAATTACTATGGCTCGGCAATAAGAAAAACTTATAATTAGAGTAGAGTAAAGATTATTAGAATTGCAAATCTAAAATAAATAACTAAACAATCACAATTTTAATTTAGTAAAACCCATCTACTGCCAACAAAAACCTTCTTTTCTCTTTTGTTGTGTAATTGTTCTATTCTAATTAATTGAATCGGTTCAATTCTTGTTCTCATATTGAAATGAATCGAGATTGATAAGGAGTTAGTTAATGATGTTTGAGCATGTACTTTTTTTGAGTGTCTATTTATTTTCGATTGGTATCTATGGATTGATCACAAGCCGAAACATGGTTAGAGCTCTAATATGTCTTGAACTTATACTGAATTCAATTAATCTAAATCTCGTAACATTTTCTGATCTATTTGATAGTCGCCAATTAAAAGGAGACATTTTTGCAATTTTTGTTATAGCCCTTGCGGCTGCTGAAGCCGCTATTGGACTATCCATTCTTTCTTCGATCCATCGTAACAGGAAATCCACTCGTATCAATCAATCTAATTTTTTGAAAAATTAGACTTTTGTTTTGAATAATTAGACATAGAATCCTCTAAATAAAGACGCACAAATAATAATAATATTGATTTCTTATTATTATTTGAGAATATCCTTTTTTTGAATAGATTATTACATAGTATTCTTTTTTACTTATATAAATTGTAAATTTTTGTAATTCATTGATATTGCAATTTGAATATTGCAATAATTTATATTGAAAAGACGATAGGCTATTTATTAGCTAATTCGAATTCGTATGTACAATTTGTATAATGATGATTGTTGAAGTCCAAAATTCAAGTCTCTTGGCTCTTTTCACGCTTTCGCACAAACGGATTAAAAAATAGATTATTATTTTTTGTTGAAGTTTGGATAAACCATTGCTTCGTCTGGTGTCTACAATACACATGACTCATTATAGTACTAATTTTTTTTACCAGATCGAAAAATTTAATGTTGAAAAGAAAAATTTATAAATCCAATGTCACATTCCGTAAAAATTTATGATACATGTATAGGATGCACTCAATGTGTACGAGCTTGTCCAACAGATGTATTAGAAATGATACCCTGGGATGGATGTAAAGCCAAGCAAATTGCTTCTGCGCCGAGAACCGAAGATTGTGTGGGTTGTAAGAGATGCGAATCTGCTTGCCCAACAGATTTTTTAAGTGTCCGCGTTTATTTAGGGCCTGAAACAACCCGTAGTATGGCTCTATCTTATTGATAGGTTACAAAAAACTCCACTCGAATCGTCTGATTCCTCTTTACCGAAGAAGCCTGTGCTCAAAATAATCGAGCACGGGCTTTTCTGGTCAAAACGTATCTTGTTTTTATCACTTTATCATGAGTTATTTTCCTTGGTTAACAATACTTGTTGTTTTGCCGATATTTGCAGGTTCATTCATTTTCTTTTTACCTCATAGGGGAAACAAAATCGTTAGGTGGTATACTATATCTATTTGTTTGTTAGAATTCCTTCTAATGACTTATGCATTCTGTTATCATTTCCAACTGGAGGATCCCTTAATCCAATTAAAGGAGGATTCTAACTGGATAGATGTCTTCGATTTCCACTGGAGATTGGGAATCGACGGGCTTTCAGTAGGATCTATTTTATTGACAGGATTTATCACTACTTTAGCTACTTTAGCAGCCTGGCCTGTTACCCGGAATTCGCGATTATTCTATTTCCTGATGCTAGCAATGTATAGTGGTCAAATAGGATTATTTTCTTCGCGAGACCTTTTACTTTTTTTTATCATGTGGGAGTTAGAATTAATTCCTGTTTACTTACTTTTATCCATGTGGGGGGGAAAGAGGCGTCTGTATTCAGCTACAAAGTTTATTTTGTATACAGCAGGGGGTTCTATTTTTTTCTTAATCGGAGTTCTGGGTATGGGCTTATATGGTTCCAACGAACCAGGATTAGATTTGGAAAGATTAATTAATCAATCATACCCTGCAACTTTGGAAATACTTTTATATTTTGGCTTCCTTATTGCTTATGCTGTCAAATTGCCGATTATACCCCTACATACGTGGTTACCAGATACACATGGGGAAGCACATTATAGTACATGTATGCTTTTAGCGGGAATCCTATTAAAGATGGGGGCATATGGATTGATTCGTATCAACATGGAATTATTACCTCATGCTCATTATCTATTTTCGCCCTGGTTGGTAATAATAGGAGCGGTGCAAATAATCTATGCAGCTTCAACTTCTCTTGGTCAACGAAATTTCAAAAAAAGAATAGCTTATTCCTCTGTATCTCACATGGGTTTCATAATTATAGGAATTGGTTCCATAACTAACATTGGACTCAATGGAGCTATTTTACAAATATTATCCCATGGATTTATTGGTGCTACACTTTTTTTCTTGGCAGGAACGGCTTGTGATAGAATGCGCCTTGTTTATCTCGAAGAACTGGGGGGGATATCTATCCCAATGCCAAAAATTTTTACCATGTTTAGTAGCTTTTCAATGGCTTCTCTTGCCTTACCAGGAATGAGCGGTTTTGTCGCAGAATTAGTAGTATTTTTTGGACTTATTACTAGTCCAAAATTTCTGTTAATGCCAAAAACACTAATTACTTTTGTGATGGCAATTGGAATGATATTAACTCCTATTTATTTATTATCTATGTTACGCCAGATGTTCTACGGATACAAGCTATTTCGCGTTCCAAACGCAAATTTTGTGGATTCTGGACCACGAGAACTCTTTCTTTTAATCTGTATCTTTTTACCAGTAATAGGAATTGGTATTTATCCAGATTTTGTTCTCTCCCTATCCGTTGACAGGGTAGAGGCTCTCTTATCCAATTATTATCCTAAATAGGTTTTTTTATTAGTCCGCTCTATATTCCATAGTGGAAAAACCTAATAATTCAGAAAAAAAAGTAAAAAAGTTTAATTAGATCTATCTCGAATTTTTGAGAACCCTTTGAGAAGGCGTTCAAGGGGTTCTCAAATAAAACAAAAAAGGAAAAACCTTCATGAAATTTGGTTTTTTTATGTAATCATTTAGGTGTTAATGTAAACGAACCATAACTATGTAAACCTATTCCTAATAGATTGATACCAAAATAGCAGATCCAAATTATAAGAAATCCTATCGAAGCTACAAGTGCAGAATTCGTACCCTTCCAATTTGGATTTGTTCTACTATGTAAATAAATTGCGAATATAGTCCAAGTAATAAATGCCCAAGTTTCTTTAGGATCCCAATTCCAATAGGATCCCCACGCCTCATTAGCCCATACTGCTCCACAAAGAATACCTATGGTTAAAAGTGTAAACCCTAGGCTAATGACACGATAACTCCAAGAATCCAAACGCTCAGTTAATTGATATTTGTAATAATTTGGAAATGAAGTGCTTTTTAAAGCACTTCTTTTTGCATAGAAAAAATAAATCTCACTAAATAAAAAGGTTTTATTTAAAACATTTTTTTTATTTTTCAAAAAGAAATGGAAATTATTTCGAAATCTAATGATTAGAAGAGCGGCGGATAATAAAGATCCGCACAAAAGAGTTGCATAGCTTAGTAACATCATACTGACATGCATCATTAACCACTGAGATTGTAGAGCAGGTATTAGTATTGTGGATTGATGCATTTCAGTTAAAAGACCCGACGTGGCAAAGCCTTGCGTTAAAATAGTGCTTGGCGTAGTTATTGTGCTTAAATAATTTTTAGAGTTCTGTATCTTAGGAATCGTATGAAGAATATACAGAGCCCATGAAAGGAAGATCAATGACTCATATAAATTACTTAATGGAAAATGTCCCGAAGAAGCCCAACGAGAAACTAGGAATCCTGTTATAGAGAAAAAAGTAGCTATCATTCCTTTTTCTAACGAATCACGTAATCCCCCAAGTTCACGAACTAATAAGGTTATCAAATGAATCGTAATCACAATTGAAATGGTTGAGAAAGCGATATGAGTTAGTATATGTTCTAAAGTTGCAAATAGCATAAGGGGAAGGTCCCATTACAAAATTGTAAATTTCGAATTGAATCCATTTTATAATCTATTGTATTCTTTTTCGAGAATGCCGCCACTCGGATTCGAACCGAGATGCTTGAGCACTGCTTCCTAAGAGCAGCGTGTCTACCAATTTCACCATGGCGGCTAACTTCAAATAATAGGTAACTTAAAAGAATAATAGTTATTTTCTCGGGAATCGTCGAGATTGGGAAAGCCCATAAAATTTAGGAACATTTTAATCTTCATTAAAATAGACTTCGTTTGATAGTATCATTGCGATTTTTTAACCTCTAGCTTTGCCCAATAGAAACAATGTTTAAAAGAATTGGAACTGCTTTTTTCTAAGTTGCAATATAGAAAATTTTTTCTAATTAGTTTTTCGTTTAAATCTTGAAAATTCTTTCAATGCAATGGACAAAACCCAAAAAGGTTTCTATTTAATGATGAAATTAAAAAGGATAACATAGAAAAGGCTTTTTGGGTTTTCGCAAAATTTATAGAATGAAAGTTTTTTGACTCTTATTAATAAGATTTACCAATCTTAAACCAATTTACTTGTGGATTTTGGATAAGATAGGTGAAAATTGTAAGTCCTATTGCAAGAAAACTCCACTTTGGATAATAGAATCCTCAAATTTTATTATGAGGATTCTATTATTAAAAGTTTATTGATAGGAAAAGAATACTTAGCATAAAGTATACCAAATATCGGATATCAGAGGGGTTTGTTCTAAGAATATTGTACCAACTAATTCGACACATAAAAGTCGATTCATTAATTAATTCGAATTTTTTTAGGTCAATTCAGATTTAAGATTATTCCATAACCTAATTATTTGTTTGTTTGTTGCGCAGAAAAACCCTTTGGTTTTGGATACTCGTTGCCGCTGGAAAATGATCTTGATTTTGCTAAACAATAAGATTGTACTATGGAAAAATAAGTCTTTTTCTTCCAAATATTTTTACGAATACGCTTTTTTGACATTGAGGTACGTTTTTTTGGAACTGCCATTCAAAAAGGAAATTATTTTTTTTTCTAGTTGTATGTGAAAGACATTTATTGCCGCAAATCAATCCTTCTTTCTTCTTTAATTAAGAATTTCTTTTTACTTCATTTTGTCTAATGCGAATAAGACAAGAATTTTTTAGCATATTTTCTTATATATTTTAGACTTTTTTTTAATAATAATAATATAGAATATATAGAAAGGTTTTCCTTTTAAATAGATTTATTTATCAAGTATACTCCATATATAGATATACGGTACGGGGTCCTATCCCCCATATAAGATGGGGGGATAAAAAGAAGGGAAAATTCTAATAGTTAATTAAGTTCAGAATGGAATTCAATCAATCAGTTACGAAACAAGAGAGCCGCTTCATCTTTGTTTTAAAGAAATAGAAAAATGAATAGGAATAGAAAGTAAAACGATTCAATCTTTTTTTGTATTTTAATAAATATCCTCATTTAGGTAATAACTAAGTAACGAAGTTATTTGATTAACTTTTTGAATTTAACCAACTAAACCGATTCTTAATTTTTGATTATTTCAACGAGATAAATTTGAAAAAATTAAGAATTTCAGTATTTTTTTGTTTTATTTTTATTTATTACTTCAGAAATAGATAAGAATTGGTTTGGTGAATCGGAAACAATTTTATTTTATGGAAAAATTTAAGTAAAAATTGCAAATTCTTTTCTTATGGAACATACATATCAATATGCATGGGTAATCCCTCTTCTCCCACTTCCAGTTATTATGTCAATGGGGTTTGGACTTTTTTTTATTCCGACAGCAACAAAAAATCTTCGTCGCATATGGGCTTTTCCTAGTGTTTTACTTTTAAGTATAGCTATGGTATTCTCAGTTCAACTGTCTATTCAACAAATAAATGGAAGTTCTATCTATCAATATCTATGGTCTTGGACCATCAATAATGATTTTTCTTTAGAATTTGGATACTTAATTGACCCGCTTACTTCTATTATGTTAGTACTAATTACTACTGTAGGAATCTTGGTTCTTGTTTATAGTGACGGTTATATGTCTCACGATGAAGGATATTTGAGATTTTTTGTTTATATAAGTTTTTTCAATACTTCCATGTTGGGGTTGGTTACTAGTTCCAATTTGATACAAATTTATTTTTTTTGGGAACTTGTGGGAATGTGTTCCTATTTATTGATAGGCTTTTGGTTTACACGACCAATCGCAGCGAGTGCTTGTCAAAAAGCTTTTGTAACTAATCGTGTAGGGGATTTTGGTCTATTATTGGGAATTTTAGGTTTTTTTTGGATAACAGGTAGTGTAGAATTTCGGGATTTGTTCAAAATAGCTAATAACTGGATTCCTAATAATGGGATTAATTCTTTACTTACTACTTTGTGTGCTTTTTTATTATTTCTTGGTGCTGTTGCGAAATCTGCGCAATTCCCTCTTCACGTATGGTTACCCGATGCTATGGAAGGACCCACTCCCATTTCGGCTCTTATACACGCAGCAACTATGGTTGCTGCGGGGATTTTTCTTCTAGCTCGACTTCTTCCTCTTTTCATATCATTACCTTTGATAATGAGTTTCATTTCTTTAATAGGTACAATAACACTCTTCTTAGGGGCTACTTTAGCCCTTGCTCAAAGAGATATTAAAAGAAGTTTAGCCTATTCTACAATGTCTCAATTGGGTTATATGATGTTAGCTCTAGGTATAGGTTCTTATCAAGCTGCTTTATTCCATTTGATCACTCATGCTTATTCAAAAGCTTTATTGTTCTTGGGATCCGGATCCATTATTCATTCAATGGAACCTCTTGTTGGATATTCACCAGAAAAAAGTCAGAATATGGTTCTTATGGGCGGTTTAAGAAAATATATTCCAATTACACGAACTACTTTTTTATGGGGTACACTTTCTCTTTGTGGTATTCCACCTCTTGCTTGCTTCTGGTCCAAAGATGAAATCCTTAGTAATAGTTGGTTGTATTCGCCTTTTTTTGGAATAATAGCCTCCTTTACTGCAGGATTAACCGCCTTTTATATGTTTCGGATATATTTACTTACGTTTGATGGGTATTTACGTGTTCATTTTCAAAATTACAGTAGCACTAAAGAGGGTTCGTTGTATTCAATATCCTTATGGGGAAAAAGGATACCTAAAGGAGTGAATAGGGATTTCGTTTTATCAACAACGAAGAGTGGAGTTTCTTTTTTTTCACAAAATATATTTAAAAATCGTGGTAATATAAGAAATAGGATAGGATCCTTTAGTACTTCCTTTGGGGTTAAAAACACTTTTGCCTATCCGCATGAAACGGGAAATACTATGCTATTTCCTCTTCTTATATTATTTGTTTTTACTTTGTTCATTGGATTCATAGGAATCTCTTTTGATAATGGAGGAATGGATAATAGAATAGCGGAATTAACCTTATTATCAAAGTGGTTAACTCCCTCAATAAACTTTATCCAAGAAAGTTCTAATTCTTCTATAAATTCATATGAATTTATCACTAACGCAATTTCTTCTGTAAGTCTAGCCATTTTCGGTTTATTCATAGCATATATCTTCTATGGATCCGCTTATTCTTTTTTTCAGAATTTGAATTTCATAAATTCCTTTGTAAAAAGGAGTCTGAAAAAGGACTTTTTTGATCGAGTAAAAAAAAAGATATACAGTTGGTCATATAATCGTGGTTATATAGATATTTTCTATACTAGGGTCTTTACCTTCGGTATAAGAGGATTAACCGAACTAACGGAGTTTTTCGATAAGGGTATCATCGATGGAATTACCAATGGAGTGGGTCTTGCTAGTTTTTGTATAGGAGAAGAAATTAAATATGTAGGGGGAGGGCGGATCTCGTCTTATTTATTCTTTTTTTTATGTTATGTATCCGTGTTTTTATTCTTTTTCCTTTCTTAACGTAAATAATTTAGGGTCTCCCTTCTAAAATAATTCTCCTATCCCCCTCCCTAACCCCTTCTATCATCTCTCTTTTTCTATCTCCTTTTTTTCTTTCTTTTTTCTTTACCTTCTTTACCCTTTACATAAGGTAAGTATTGTATAATAGTTCGGTTTTCCGCGATTTTTTCCATTCCTCTGTGTAAATAGCCTAATATAGGTTCACAATCAATAACATCTTCACCATCGAGAGTAACGATCAGTCGAAGAACACCATGCATTGATGGGTGTTGAGGGCCCATATTGACTATCATGAGATCTTTTCTTGTAAGCGGTAGACTCATATCCTTTCTTCCTTAATTCATTATTCCATGAAAATGGATTCTTCCATGAATTCCTCAAAACGAGGCTCATCAAAATGCAAAATCTAAGACTACTATAAAACTACTAATAAAATAAGAAAAAAATGCGAACAATTAAATTACTGCTCCCGAATATTCAACAGACTTATTAATTTCTTATAACGTACTCTATTTTTCTTTGCTAAATAAGCCAGCAAACGTCGACGTTTTCCCAAAAGTCTTCGTAGACCTCTTTCCGATGAAAAATCTTTTTTATGTAATTCTAAATGTGAAGCAAGTCTCCGTATCTTATTGGTGAAACTGAATACTTGAAATTCAACAGAACCCCTGTTTTCTTCTTTTTCTTCTTTAACCATAAATCCAAAAATTTTTCTACCTCCTTTCTTTTTCTTGTATTTTTCTGATCAGGAAAAATAAAAAATTATGTCAGTTATTTTGAAGTTATTCTAATCTCGTACACACAAAAATTTGCAATTATTCATCTACTACTGGAATTTGGATTTATTTTATCGATGCAAATTGGATTTGGATAGAAGGGTACATTCTTTTATTTTAGATAGAAGAAATGTTTCTTCTATCTAAAATAAAAGAATTTTGCTGATTTATTTATTGCTATATCCTATTTATGGAATTGATACACTATTTAATTGATATCATTTAGCAAAATGAAACACAGCATATGCATCCATCTTTCGGCTCGAGAATTTCACGAGATAGAGATATGGTATAAGAAATAGGCTATTAAGTAACTCTAAATGAATTGTGGGATACATCTGTATCCTTAACTTACTGAAACGACTACCATTATTCGTATCAAACCAATAGCGATTCATACAAGCTAAATCTTCTAATCAATGGTGGGCCAATAATGAATTTTTTGGCATATGTATTAAGACGCTTGGCCTGATTTCGAAATTGTCCAGAGTTTTATATGTTGTTTTCATTGCAAAATGATGGATCTCCTTCCGTAACTTTCCAATTACGAGTACGAGAATTGAAAGACATGAAAATTCTCAATTCTCTACGGCGTCTAGGAGATAGATAGAATATTTTCAGGAACAAGAAAATCAGAAGAATCTTTCTCTCTAT